TTTATTTTTGTTATGTTTGGTATTTGTTTTAAGGTGTTTTAGTTTTTGTTTTGTATTTTTAATGGGGGAGTGTTAGTAGTAGATTGTGGGTAAAAATTAGGATAGGTGAATCAAAAAATTAAAACAAAAATAATTGGATTTGAGTGGGAAATAGTGATAGGGCAAGGAGCTTGGGGTTGGTTTGATTTGGAAAAATATGAGAGAAAGGTAGAAGAGGCGAAAATTTGGGGAGGGCATAAGTGAAATTTAGCTTGTTCGAAATTGAAAAAAATGACTATGAGAAAAGTCAGGTGAGAGCTTAGGAAGGCCTCTCAGAACATATTAGAATTTACTTTGTAAAAAATGAAATTTTTTGAAAAAAAAAAAATTTTTCAAAAAAAAAATTTTTTTTTCAAAAAAAAAAAATTGGAAAAATTTTAGAGTAAATTTAGGAGTAACAAAAAATGCAAAAAAAAAAAATTTTTGAAAAAAATTGAAAAAAAAAAAATTTTTTTAACATATGGGATTTCTTTAAGTTGGAAAAATTAAGTGAAAAAATGGGCTAAAAAATTAGCAAAAATATGTCTATCGAGCATTCATAAAATAACCTCATATGGTCTTTAGAGAGTGGATTAAAAGAGAGCCAAATGTGGACAAAGTGCATCAGTGTAAAGGTGGAACCCGGTACCCTTGAAACCGTATCATTAATTAACCTTAGGACAGAGACGTATTACGGATGTCATTGATGTTCAGACCTAAATAGTGGGTGTTCTGACAGCGGCATAGATGGATGTCTGGTGAGGCCCCCAGGAAAAAAAGATACCAGATGGGAGTAAGCGATACTATGTAAGTGTTATGGATAATATGGTGATACTCTCTTACTTATAAGGTATGCCTGTTAAAAAGAGATTGTATGGGGTATGAGCTATTACGATCCCTGAAGTAAGAACCAGTGGCGCGTGAACCATTGTATATTAAATGTGGGTTCCTGAAACTGGGAATGTTGGATCCTTAATGCAAGCGGTTGCTGATTTCTCGGGAGATGCCGGATCAAGAACTTGTTCTAATACTTGATATAGATATTTCATCGTAAGGTTAATGGCGAAGGAGTTATGTACTTAAATCTATAGGAGTCTTTAAAACCGTTAATTATGATGTATGTGAAGACATTAGCTGAGGAACTGGCATTTTATTGTATGGGGCAGATATAAGTATGTACAATAAAACATATATATGTAATAGAGTGAATATATGTACCATATAAATTAATGTACTATAATACATAGTAGTATTACATTATATGGGGGGGTAAGGGGGGGCTAATGAATGGGGAGGTAGGGGAAAATTTCTGTAGTTGAGAACAACGATGGTTTTTCAGACCATAGGCCTTGGGTCAAACCGAGCAGAAATTATGACATATTTTGTTCTATTTCTGGGGGTTTGTTTGGTTTTGGGAGCTTTGGCAGTAGCTTCTAATCCGTCACCATATTATGGGGTGTTGGGATTAGTTGTAGGTTCTGTGGTAGGGTGTGGTTGGTTGGTAAGTCTAGGGGCTTCCTTCATTGCGTTAGTACTGTTTTTGGTATATTTAGGGGGAATGTTAGTAGTGTTTGTTTATTCTGTATCATTAGCTGCTGATCCATACCCTGAAAGTTGAGGGGATTTACAAGTTTTAGGATATGGAATGGGGTTTATGTTGGTAGTGTTGTTAGGAATTATGGCAGGACATATAGTGGAAGGGAGTGTTTGGGCAGTTGGAACAGTGGATTGTGGTGGTCTAGTGTCTGTTCGAATAGATTTTAGTGGGGTAGCAATGTTTTATTCTTGAGGGGCAGGTTTGTTTATGGTTGTTGGGTGAGGTCTTTTATTGACACTGTTCGTAGTTTTAGAGTTAGTACGAGGAGTTTCTCGGGGGGCTATTCGGGCTGTGTAGGTTTAGAATAGGTCAGAAGATAGTTTAATAGTAAAGAATATCAGCTTTGGGAGCTGAAGGTAGAGGTTAAAGTCCTCTTTTTCTGAGTGGGTGGTTTAGAGGGTGGAATTGAGGATTTTTTCTTACTTAATGATGTTTTTTGTTACTATTTTTCTCTAATATTTTGTATCTCCTTTAATTTCCCCCCCCCTTCCCCCCCCCACTCTAAGAGAGTTTAGGGGATACTCTAGGAAGGGTATAATCTTCAATCTTTGGTTTACAAGACCAATATTTTTTATAAACTACTAGAGTATTGATATAGGATTTTGTTTTCTAAGGTTGCGGTGATAGGAAATAAGAAGAGTAGGATGGTGAAGTAGGAGAGTGATGCGAGTTGACCGATGATGATAAATGGGTGTTCTACAGGTTGACTACCTACTCAGGTCAGGATGAAGAGGTTGGCAACTAATAGTCAGAATAGGATTTGGGATATGGGTCGGAATGTTATAGATCGTATTTTGGATTTATGTAGGAGGGGGATAGTAAATAGGATTAGAACGGAGGCTGCTAGAGCAAGTACACCTCCTAGTTTGTTTGGGATAGATCGTAAGATTGCATATGCGAATAGGAAATATCATTCAGGTTTAATATGAGGAGGAGTAACTAGTGGGTTGGCTGGAGTGAAGTTTTCTGGATCTCCGAGTAAGTTAGGGGTGAAAAAGGCTAAGGCTAGGAAGGGTAGGGATAAAAGTGTAAATCCTAGAAGGTCTTTTATAGAAAAGTATGGGTGGAATGGAATTTTGTCACAGTGGGATACAATGCCTAATGGGTTGTTAGAGCCTGTTTCGTGAAGGAAAGTTAAGTGTACAATTGAAATGCCTGCAATAAGGAAGGGAAGTAGAAAGTGTAGTGCAAAAAATCGAGTTAGGGTTGGATTATCAACGGAGAAACCACCTCAGGCTCATTCTACTAATGTTTGGCCGATGTAGGGAATAGCGGAGAATAGGTTGGTGATGACGGTAGCGCCTCAGAAGGATATTTGGCCTCATGGTAGAACGTAACCTACAAAGGCTGTTGCTATTAATGTTAAAAGGAGGATGATTCCGGTATTTCATGTTTCTTTGTACAAGTAGGAGCCATAGTAAAAGCCTCGACCGATATGAAGGTAGATGCAGATGAAGAAAAATGATGCTCCGTTTGCGTGGAGATTACGGATTATTCAGCCGTATTGTACATCTCGACAGATATGAGCGACAGACGAGAATGCTAGAGAGGTGTCAGCAGTGTAATGTATAGCTAATATAAGACCGGTTAAAATTTGAGTAATTAAGCAAATTCCTAAGAGGGACCCAAAGTTTCATCAGGCTGAGATATTAGAGGGGGAAGGTAAATCGATTAAGGAGTTGTTAACAATTTTTAGTAGAGGGTGAGATTTGCGGATATTAGGGGCCATTAATGGTTAAGATAGTATAAGTATGATGAGGATTGAGAGGGCAAAGGTTCCTATATATGTTTTAATTAACCCGGAATGTAGGGGTGTAGAGTTTTTTGTAGCTAGGAGTTGAAGATCAGTAAGTCCTTCTGGCCCTATTTTTTTATATCAGGATAAGTCAATTAAGTGAGATGCAATTTTTTGTCCGGAGTTAAGTAGTTTTAAGGNAGATAAACGGTGGAGTAGGGGGTTGAAGTAGCCTAATGTTATGGAGAAGTTGGAGTACAGGTTTTGTTTGGGTGAGGAGAGATTTTGAGTTATGTTTAATAGTTCTAAGGCAATGAAAATGCCTGTAATTGTTACTAGGATGGCGGCAATTTTGGTAATAGTAGGTATGGTTATTGTAGGCGTTTTTGTTGGGAGGATATTTGATGAGATTAATAAGCCTGCAATAATACTTCCTATTGCAAGTCGAGTAATGGGGTTAGAAATGGCAGGGGAGTTTTCATTAATGGGGGAGGTTGGGTGAATCCGTGTAAAACCAGTTTGCACTAGTAAAGTTATTCGAAGGCTGTATGTGGCAGTGAATGATGTGGCCAGGAGAGTGATTAAAAGGGCTCAAGAGTTTAGGTAAGAGTTGTTTAAAGATTCGATGATTAAGTCTTTGGAGTAAAATCCAGCTAAGAAGGGTGTTCCTATGAGGGCTAGATTTCCGATGGTAAGGCATGAAGTTGTTATTGGGAGTAAGTTTTGTAGGCCTCCTATTTTTCGAATGTCTTGTTCACCAGCTAGGTTATGGATGATTGAACCTGAACATAGGAATAGTATAGCTTTGAAAAAGGCATGTGTTGAGATGTGGAGAAATGCTAGTTGAGGGAGATTAAGACCAATGGTAACCATTATTAATCCGAGTTGGCTAGATGTTGAGAAGGCAATAATTTTTTTGATATCATTTTGGGTTAATGCACAGATTGCGGCAAATATTGTTGATAAAGCTCCAAGGCATAGACAAATTGTTAAGGCTGTCTGATTGTTAGTGAATATAGGATTGGTACGGATTAGTAAGAAAATTCCGGCTACAACTATAGTGCTTGAATGGAGTAAGGCGGATACGGGAGTGGGGCCTTCTATAGCGGCGGGGAGTCATGGATGGAGGCCAAATTGGGCGGATTTACCTGTGGCGGCGATAATGAGGCCTAGAAGAGGTAGAATAGGAATTTGGTTTTCGTAAGAAGGTTGTTGGATTTCTCAAGTGTTTAGTGAGATAGCAAGTCATGCTAAACTTAGGATGAGACCAATGTCTCCAATTCGGTTGTAAATTACTGCTTGAAGGGCAGCAGTATTGGCATCTGCTCGTCCATGCCATCAGCCAATGAGGAGGAACGATATAATGCCTACACCTTCTCAGCCAATGAATAATATAAATATATTGTTAGCGATTGTAAGAGTGAGTATGGCAATTAAGAATATTAGTAAGTACGTGAAGAATTTGTTGATATGGGGTTCTGAGGCTATATATCAAGTTGCAAATTGTAGGATAGATCATGTTACGAATAGAGCGATTGGGAGGAATAATATAGAATATTGGTCAAGTTTGAGACTTAGGGGGATTTTGAAGTTTGGAACAAAATTTCAGTATCAGTAGTAGGAAATTGTTTCTGTACCTGAGAAGATGTATGTGAGTGCAGGAATAAGACTGAGAAAAAATGCTAGTTTAACATGAGAGGTAATGGTTGCTGGAGGATTTTTAGGTTGAGGGTATAATAAAGGGGCAATAAGGATTATAAGTGTTAGAAGTGTAAAGGAATTTAGAAGTAATGAGGCATCCATTGCTTTTACTTGGAATTGCACCAAGATTAATGGCTCCTAAGACCAGTGGATTACTATTATCCTTTAAAAGCAAGGGGGCTGAGGGTTTAGCCTCAGATGCAGGAATTAGCAGTTCTTGCTGGTTAAACCCCCCTTGGCGAATAAGAAGATTTGAACTTCTATTTTTAGAATCACAATCTAATGTTTGAGTTAAAACTATATTTGCAGTTAGAGGATACTTGAAATAAGCTCGGGCTTGAGGATGAGGAGTAATATAGGAATAATATGAAGGGTCATTAGGAGGTGTTCTCGTGTGGTTGAATTGTGGATAGAGGTGATGTAGGTAGGAGGAGTTCCTCGTTGAGTTGATAGGAATATGTATAGTGTATAAGAAGCAGTTAGTAGGGTTGCGAGTCCGGTAAGGATAATGGTTAGGGGAGATCATTTAAATAAGCTGATTATAATAGTTAATTCAGCTATGAGGTTTGTTGTTGGAGGAAGAGCTATATTTGTGAGGTTAGCTAATAATCATCAGAGGCATATGAGGGGAAGAAGGGGTTGTAAGCCTCGAGTTATAATTAAGATTCGGCTATGTGTTCGTTCATAGTTTGTATTAGCTAAGCAGAATAATATAGAAGAGGTTAGGCCGTGGGAAATTATTAGGATTATAGCTCCTGAGAAGGATCAGTCAGTTTGGATCATGCAAGCAGCAATAACTAGTCCTATATGACTAACTGATGAGTAAGCAATTAAAGATTTTAAATCTGTTTGGCGGAGGCAAATAGAGCTAGTTATTAAGGCTCCTCATAGGGCTAAAGTTAGGAATGGATAAGAGAGGATATCGTTTAGGGGAGTGATTAGGATAGTGATTCGTATAATTCCGTAGCCTCCTAGTTTTAAAAGGAGGGCAGCTAGAAGTATAGAGCCAGCAATGGGGGCTTCTACGTGGGCTTTAGGGAGTCATAGGTGTAGACCATATAGTGGGGCTTTTACCATAAATGCTGTGAGGAGAGCTAATCCAGATAATATTCCGGTTCAGGAGGGGGTAAGAGATGGATATATAAGTTTTATAAAAGGTATATAAAGTGAGCCAGTTTGTGTATTAAGATAAAGGAGACTGATTAGAAGGGGGAGGGAGCTAATGAGGGTATAGAATAAAAGATAGATTCCGGCAGTAAGACGTTCAGGCTGGTTACCTCATCGGGTAATTAGAATAAGAGTAGGGATTAGGGTAGCTTCGAAAGAGATGTAGAATAGAATAAGTTCTGTTGAGGAAAAGGCTAAGAGGATAAAAGGCTGGATTATAATAAGAGAACAGATAAAGATGCGTTTTCGGGTTGTTGGTTCGGAGTGAAGATGATTTTGGCTAGCAATTAATATTAGTGGGAGTAGTCAACATGATAGGACTAGAAGGGGGGCAGAGATTTGGTCGATACCTGTTCAGGGGGTTAAGTGTTTGTAGGGAAAGTATGTTGGATAAAGTCATTGAAGGCTGAGGCAGGCGATTAATAGGCTGTGGAAAGTAGTGTTAATTCATATGAGGTTGCTAGGAGATATGAGTGTAGTTGGGATTAGTATAATTGTTGGAATAATAATTTTTAGCATTGCAAGAGGTTTATATTATGTAAGTGATCGGAACCATGAGTTCGGGTGGAAGACACTAGGATAGCGAGACCTGTACCTGCTTCGCAGGCGGAAAAGGCAAGTATGAAAATGGGGATTAAGGTAAAGGATGTGGTGTGAGTGTGGATAGGCCAAATAGAGAGGGCAATATATATAGATAATATTATACTTTCTAGGCATAGTAAGGCTGAGATGAAGTGGGTTCGGTGAAAGGCTAGGCCTAGACTGCTTAATACAAAAGCTGAGTAGAAACATAGATGTGATAAGGACATAAGAAAGTTACAGTAATGAGCTGTAATTTATTGAGCCGAAATCAACAGTCTTAAGATTAGACTAACTTTCTGTTATTCTGCTCACTCTAAGGCTCCTTGGATTCATTCATAGATTAGTCCTAGTGAGAGCAGGGATAGGATAATAGAAGTTCAGAGTATTGTTATAGTAGGATTTGGAAGTTGAGTAGCTCATGGTAGTGGAAGTAAGAGGGCAATTTCTAGGTCAAATAACAGGAATAAGATAGCAACTAGGAAAAAACGGATTGAAAATGGAAGTCGGGCAGAGCCTAATGGATCAAAACCACATTCGTATGGGGATAGTTTTTCTCCGTCAGGATTTGTTTGAGCAAGTCATAGGTTTAGGGTGGTTAAGAGAGTACTAAGTGTTAAGGATAATAGAAATATAAATGTAATTATGTTGATTGCTCTTCTCTGGGTTTAAACCAGAATTTAGAGATTGGAAGTCAATTGTAATAGATTATACTAGAAGAGCATGATCCTCATCAGTAAATAGTTATGTAAAGGAATAATCAAATTACATCAACGAAGTGTCAGTATCATGCTGCAGCTTCAAATCCGAAGTGATGGTTAGATGTAAAGTGAAATTTAATTAGTCGTAGTAAACAAATGGTTAAGAATGTTGAGCCGATGATTACGTGGAGACCATGAAATCCTGTTGCAACGAAGAAAGTTGAACCATAAATGCCATCGGCAATGGAGAATGAGGCTTCGTAGTATTCTGTAGCTTGTAAGAGTGTGAAATAGAATCCTAGTAAAATTGTAAGGAACAGGGCGTGGGTTGCTTGTTTTCGATTTCCAATGGTAATGCTATGGTGGGCTCAGGTGACGGTTACTCCGGATGCAAGGAGGATTGCAGTATTTAGAAGGGGAACTTCTATGGGATTGAGAGGAGTAATACCAGTGGGTGGTCATAAACCTCCTAATTCGGGGGTGGGTGCTAGGCTAGAGTGGAAGAATGCTCAGAAGAACCCTAAGAAGAAAAATGCTTCTGATGTGATAAATAGGATTATACCATATCGTAATCCTTTTTGGACTATAGGAGTATGGTGTCCTTGGAAGGTGCTTTCTCGAACAATATCTCGTCATCATTGAATTATTACCAGGATTATTGAGAGTAGGCCTGTGATAAGTAGGTAGGAGGAGTTATAATGAAATCATATAATTAATCCAGAGGTTGTTAGTAGGGCTGCAGCAGCGCCAAAGATGGGTCAAGGGCTAGGGTCTACTAGGTGGTAGGAGTGTGCTTGGTGTGCCATTAAATGTTTTCTTGTAAGTATAGGCTAATTAGTAAGACGAAAACGTATGCTTGGATTATAGCAACTGCCAATTCAAGCATTGTTAAGAGTATTAAAATAGAGGAGGTAAGGATGGAAATGGCAGGGAAGATATGAAGAAGAGCTAGTGTAGCGGTGGAAATAAGTTGGATTAATAGGTGACCGGCTGTGAGGTTAGCTGTAAGTCGGACTCCTAAGGCGAGTGGACGGATTAATAGGCTGATAGTTTCGATGAGAATTAATGCAGGGATTAGAGGGGTGGGTGTGCCTTCTGGTAAAATATGTCCTAAGGAGATGGATGGTTGATTTCGGAGACCAATAAGAATAGTTGCTAGTCATAGGGGGAAGGCTAGGGCTATATTTATGGATAGTTGTGTAGTAGGGGTAAATGTGTATGGCAGAAGACCTAGAAGATTAATAGATAAAAGGAAGATTATTAAAGATATTAAAATAAGGGCTCATTTGTGACCAGCTTTATTTAGGGGGGTTATGAGTTGTTTGGTTAGTAGTTGGATAAATCAGAGTTGAAGAGTAGTGAGTCGGTTGGTGATTCAACGATTATTAGGAGATGGGAGGAGAAGGGTTGGGAATAATATAGAAAGGAGAATTAACGGGATTCCTATAAGTTGTGGACTAGAAAATTGATCAAAAAAAGTTAGGTTCATGGTCAGGGTCATGAGGGTGATTTTATGGTAGAGTTAGTTTTATAGAGTGGATGATTAAATGGAGTGAAGGATATAGATTTAGGTTGTAAAATAAGTAGGAAAATGAATCAGGAAAGTATTATGATTAGGAATCATGGACCAGGGTTTAGTTGGGGCATCTCATTAAGGAGGAGAAAATCCTCTTTTTCTAGCTTAAAAGGCTAGTGCTGTTGCATAGCTTCTTAATGATGAGGTTGAGAGAAGAGTTGATCAGCTTTCAAAGTAAGGAAGTGGGGTTGATTCAACTACAATAGGTATATAGCTGTGGTTAGCTCCACAGATTTCTGAGCATTGACCATAGAAAATTCCTGGGCGGGTAGTAATGAAGGAGGTTTGATTAAGTCGTCCTGGGATTGCATCAGTTTTAACTCCTAAGGTAGGTACGGCTCATGAGTGGAGGACGTCTCCAGCAGTAACAATTACTCGGATAGGAGATTCAGTTGGGACTACTACTCGATGATCAACTTCTAGCAGTCGAAAGTGGCCAGAGGGTAATTCTGTAGTAGGGATTATATAAGAATCGAAAGAGAGATCTTTAAAGTCAGTGTATTCATATGATCAATATCATTGATGTCCAATTGCTTTAAGGGTTAAGTCTGGCTCATCAATTTCGTCTATTATATAAAGGATTTGAAGAGACGGAAGGGCTAGCAAGATTAAAACAATTGCGGGGAGAATGGTTCAAATAAGTTCAACTTCTTGGGCGTCTACTGTGTTAGATGATAGTTTTTCTATAAGTATAAGAGCCAGAAGATAAAGGACTAAGCTGCAAATAGCTAATGCAACTATTAAGGCATGGTCATGGAATTCTACTAATTCTTCTATAATGGGGGAGGATGCGTCTTGGAATCCGAATTGGGAAGGGTTAGCCACATGAGATGTACAGGAGTTCAACCTGTGATTTAGTCTTGACAAGACTATGTAATTGGTTTACTAACTTCTCATAAGAAAGAAGCATAAATGGTTAGTGCAGTTGGCTTGAAACCAGCGTAAGGAGGTTCGATTCCTTCCTTTCTTGGATTTGGACGTAGGCTGGTTCCTCAAAGGTGTGGTGTGGGGGCGGGCAGCCATGAATTCATTCAATGTTAGTGGGAATGAGTTCTGGTTGGAGGACTTTCCGTTTAGAGGAGAGGGCTTCTCAAATAATAAATATTAGTATGATTACAGCAGTTATAGAGATTAGTGAGCCAATTGAGGATATTGTATTTCATAGGGTATAGGCGTCTGGATAATCAGAGTATCGTCGAGGTATACCGGCGAGGCCTAAAAAGTGTTGGGGGAAGAAAGTTAAGTTGACTCCTGTAAATATTACTCCAAAATGGGCTTTTGCTCAGGTAGGATGGAGAGTGTAGCCGGTAAATAGAGGAAATCAGTGAGTAAATCCTGCAAGAATAGCGAATACGGCCCCTATAGACAATACATAGTGGAAGTGGGCAACTACATAGTATGTGTCGTGTAAAGCAATATCAAGCGAAGAATTTGCTAAGACAATTCCGGTTAAGCCTCCAATAGTAAATAGGAAGATAAAGCCTAAGGCTCATAAAATTGGAGGGTCTCATTTGATAGTTCCGCCGTGTAGGGTAGCTAATCAGCTAAATACTTTAATGCCTGTTGGAATGGCAATGATTATGGTAGCAGATGTAAAGTAGGCTCGAGTATCAACATCTATACCTACAGTGAATATATGGTGGGCTCAGACGATAAAGCCTAGGAATCCAATAGATAATATTGCTCAAACTATTCCTATATAACCGAAGGGTTCTTTTTTACCAGCATAGTAGGCAACAACGTGAGAAATAATACCAAATCCAGGAAGAATAAGGATGTAGACTTCTGGGTGACCAAAAAATCAGAAGAGATGTTGATAAAGGATGGGATCTCCTCCTCCAGCAGGATCAAAGAATGTTGTGTTCAGGTTTCGATCTGTAAGGAGTATTGTAATTCCTGCGGCAAGAACAGGAAGGGATAATAGAAGTAGGATAGCTGTAATTAATACAGATCATACAAATAATGGGGTTTGATATTGGGATAGAGCAGGGGGTTTTATGTTGATTGCTGTAGTAATGAAGTTAATTGCCCCGAGGATGGAGGAGACACCTGCTAAGTGAAGGGAGAAAATTGCAAGGTCTACGGAGGCACCTGCATGGGCAAGATTTCCAGCTAATGGAGGGTAAACGGTTCATCCGGTACCTACACCTGCTTCAACTGTGGAAGATGCCAGGAGGAGAAGGAATGATGGAGGGAGAAGTCAGAAGCTTATGTTATTTATTCGTGGAAATGCTATGTCAGGGGCTCCAATTATTAAGGGGACTAGTCAGTTTCCAAAGCCTCCAATTATTACGGGTATAACTATGAAGAAGATTATGACGAAAGCATGGGCGGTTACGATGACATTGTAAATTTGGTCATCACCTAATAGGGTTCCTGGTTGACCAAGTTCAGCACGAATAAGAAGGCTAAGGGCTGTTCCTACTATACCTGCTCATGCACCAAAGATTAAATATAATGTGCCAATATCTTTATGGTTAGTCGAGAATAATCATCGGATTAAGAATGTCACAGGTAAGATGGCTGAATGATTTAAGCGTTAGGCTGTAGTCCTATTTACAGAGGTTTAATTCCTCTTCTTATCGACTCTGTAGTGAAATTCATGTTGGGTTGCAAACCCATCGATATACGTTAAATACGTATCAGGGTCTATAGACAGAAGCCTGCAGGATAAGGCATTTAGCTGTTAACTAGAATGTTATGGGATCAAGGCCCATCTGTCTAGGGAGGCTTTAGCTTAATTAAAGCACCTGATTTGCATTTAGGAGATACAGGTTAGTATCCTGTTAGCCTTAGCAGAAACTAAGAGATTTTAACTCTTATTTAAGGCTTTGAAGGCCTTTGGTTTAGTTCTGTTAGCCTAAGTTTCTAGAACATGGAGAGGATTATAGGTGATAAAGGTAAGAGAGTAATGGATAAAGAAGAGAAGATAGCAGTTAAGATATAAGAGTTTTTGTTAGTATATCATAATTTCATGTAGTTGGTAGAATTTGGGGGGAGGGTAATGGTTGAGTAGTATGCGAGGCGAAGGTAGAAGAATAATCCGAGTAATGACAGTATAGAGATTATGATAGCCATGGGGACTATCTCTTGGTTAACTAGTTCTTGAAGAATTATTCATTTTGGTATAAATCCAGATATAGGAGGAAGACCGGCAAGAGATAGCAAGATTATTAGTAGGACAGCATTAAGTGAAGGGGTTTTAGTTCAAGAGATTATTAGGGTGGGAAGGTTTATGGTTTTAGTAGTATTTAAAGATAAAAATACGGATGAAGTAATGAGAGTATATAAGCAGAAGGTTAGGATAGTTAATTTAGGGTCATAGATAATGATTATTGATATTCAACCAAGATGGGAAATGGATGAAAAGGCTAGGATTTTACGAGTTTGAGTTTGATTAAGCCCTATTCATCCGCCTAATGCGGTGGAGGCAACGGCTATAAGAGTGAGAATTGTTGGGTTAAGAGAATATGTTACTTGGGATAAAATCGTTAGGGGAGGGAGCTTGATTAGTGTTGAGAGGAGTAGACCTGTGATTAAGGAAGAACCTTGTAGGACTTCTGGAAATCAGAAGTGGAATGGGACCAAGCCTAGTTTTATAGCAATTGCGGTTGTTAGGAGGAGTGAAGATGTGGGATTAGTTAAGAATATAATGTCTCATTGACCTGTATATCAAGCATTAGATAGGCTAGAAAAGAGAATAAGTGCAGAGGCTGAGGCTTGAACTAAGAAATATTTAATTGAAGCTTCTACTGCACGTGGATGATGGGATTTAGAGATGAGGGGGATTACAGCAAGGGTATTAATTTCTAAACCAGCCCAGGCTAGGATTCAATGGTTACTGGATATGGTAATTAAGGAACCTAGACCAATGCTAAGTAAGGAGATAAGTTTAGCATAAGGGTTCATTAGTAAAGGAAGGGGTTAAACCATCATTTTCGGGGTATGGGCCCGATAGCTTGATTAGCTTACCTTACTAGGAAGTAATATAAAGGAAGTATAAGGAGTTTTGATCTCCTTAGTGTGGGTTCGATTCCCACTTTCCTATAATGGCAGAGGAAATGAGAGGATTGCAACCTCTATGTTCACTTTATCATAGTGATCCTTAAGTTCAGGCACATTTCCGATATGGAAAATTCTTAGATGTGGAGGTAAACCTGCAAATGAGATTGGTATACTTGTATGTCATAGGCAAAAGGCTAATGTAAGGGGTAGGAAGTTTTTCCATAGGAGATGTATTAGTTGATCATAACGGAATCGTGGGTATGATGCTCGGATTCATAGGAAGCCTGAGGATAAAAGTAGGGTTTTTGTTGCAAGGATTAGAGGGAATAATTCAGGTGAGAGGTTAAGTGAGCTTGGGTTAATAAATAAGATAGTGGTTATTATATTTATTAGTATAATATTTGCGTATTCGGCTAGGAAGAATAGGGCGAATGGGCCTGCGGCATATTCTACGTTAAAGCCAGATACTAGTTCTGATTCTCCTTCTGTTAGGTCGAAAGGAGCTCGGTTAGTTTCTGCGAGGGTAGAGATGTACCATATTATTGCTAGTGGTCAGGTCGAGAAAACGAGGTATAGGGGTTCTTGGGTAGTGGCAAGAGTGTTAAGGGTATAATTGCCACTTAAGGTAATAATGGATAGAAGAATAATGGCCAGAGTAACTTCGTAAGAAATTGTTTGTGCTACTGCTCGTAGGGCCCCAATAAGTGCATATTTTGAGTTGGAGGCCCAGCCTGACCATAAGATTGAATATACGGCGAGACTTGATATAGAGAGTAAAAAGAGAATACCTAGGTTTAAGTCTGTTAATGAGAATGGAATAGGGAGTGGGGCTCAGATGGTAAGAGCTAAAAGGAGGGCTAGGACTGGGGTAAGTATAAACAGTAGAGGGGATGCAGTTGATGGGTGAACTGGTTCTTTAATAAATAGTTTAACACCGTCTGCAACGGGTTGGAGAAGACCAAAGGGGCCGACAATATTTGGCCCTTTTCGGGCTTGTATGTAGCTTAAAATTTTGCGTTCAATTAACGTGAGAAAAGCTACAGCGATTAGGATAGGAATTATATAGGATAGTGATATTAGTAGGTAGTTTATAATAGGCATTTTATTATTAAGCTAGGAAGAGGATTTGAACCTCTGGATAAAGGGTTTAAGTCTTTTGCAGTTGCCGAGCTCTGCCATCCTAGCTATCCTTATCTAGGATTTGTTGAGTAAGTTTTCTTATTAGTTGAGTTGATTTCACTAATTGGAAAGGAGGCGTGTTAGACTAATATAGGCCTCACTGTTTCGGTCCTTTCGTACTAGAAACAGTAAAACATAGATAGAAACCGACCTGGATTACTCCGGTCTGAACTCAGATCACGTAGGACTGTTAATCGTTGAACAAACGAACCCTTAATAGCGGCTGCACCATTAGGATGTCCTGATCCAACATCGAGGTCGTAAACCTCCTTGTCGATAGGGGCTCTTGAAGGAGATTGCGCTGTTATCCCTGGGGTAGCTTGGTTCATTGATCAATTATATTGGGTCTGGTTACTGTTAGCACTTTGAGGGGTTGCTCTAAGTCAGGGTATGTGGCCCTATTTTTGGAGGTTTGTCTATACTCCAAGGTCGCCCCAACCGAAAAATGAAGGTCATGGGTGCATATGTAGTGGACCTTTTGGTTTAGTTGTGTTTGCATTGACCTTAGATTTTTAAGTTCCACAGGGTCTTCTCGTCTTATGGAGTTATCCTTGCTTTTGCACAAGGAGATCAATTTCATTGATTATCTGCAAGAGACAGTTAAGACCTCGTTTAGCCATTCATACAAGTCTCTATTTATGGGACAATTGATTGCGCTACCTTCGCACGGTTAGGATACCGCGGCCGTTGAACTATAGTCACTGGGCAGGCATCACCTTCAATACTTGTGGGGCTGAAGGCTATGTTTTTGGTAAACAGTCGGGCCTTGGGTTTGCCTAGTTCCTTTTGCAGATTTTAATCGCTCTGTTTTAGGCGCTCCTGAGTCGGGGTAACAGATTGGTTAAATACTTGTTCTTGTGTGATTGTAATATAAGTCAAGCTGTTAATAATTTAAAATGTAGGTTTGCGCTTAGAGAAGTAAGTCTTCAAATTACTCATTTTAGCATAAATTCTCCTATAATCATAGGTTAGCCTGCTATTGGATAGGGGTTCTTTGTGCTTTTAATATCTTTTGATTAATTAGATGAGCTTTGACGCACTCTTAGTTGGTGGCTGCTTAAAGGCCTACATATCTTAGGATAAGAATATTACCCTCTTGTGGAGATTGTGTTCTAGTTTAAAGGAGCTGTACCTCCTTTAAATAGCTCCTAAATATCACGTTAAGGTTGGTATAAGGGTCCTGGAGGGAGATTTAGGGGTGAACTCAAATTCGTTTCGCAGGCAACCAGCTATCACCTAGCTCGATTGGCTTTTCACCTCTACTAACAAGTCTTCCCACTCTTTTGCCACAGAGACGGGTTTGCTCATATATAGCTGCTTGTGAGTAGCTCGCGTAGGTTTCGGGATGACAAGCTAAAATGCATTATGCTTGGGTATTCTTGCTAAATCATGATGCAAAAGGTACAAGGGTTAGTCTTTGCTGTTTTTTGCTTTAGTTTTCACTATTATTTCAACTTTCCCTTACGGTACGAGTCTCTATTGCGTCAAATTACTTTTCTATCGCCTATACTAAGTGAAGAGAATGTTTTAGTTATTTCATAAAGAATTTTTGTGCTTATATGAAGGAGTTTTGAGCTAGAGTAGGCATCAGGTCGGCCTAAATTAGAAGGCATCTCTCAGGTGTAAGCTGAGTGCTTTAGGTTATAGCTACGTCCTGATATGCTAAGTACACCTTCCGGTACACTTACCTTGTTACGACTTGCCTCATCTTCAGCTTGGTTGGAGTTATTATATATAATAATAGTTGCTTATGAGGAGGGTGACGGGCGGTATGTACGTGCCCTAGAGCCAGCTTAAAGTAGACATTCTTGTTCTAGTTTACTGCTAAATCCGCCTTCTGAGGGAAGATTTCATTACCTCTTTCGTTGAATATAAGAAATTTATTCTAGGATTAGAAAATGTAGCCCATTTCTTCCACCTCATAGGCTATACCTTGACCTGTCTTATTAGTGGGCGACTATTGTGCTCGCTATTATTCTTTCATTAGGCGGGCTGGCGACGGCGGTATATAGGCTGTAGGGGCAAGAGGTGGTTGGGTGCATCGTGGAGTATCGATTATAGAACAGGCTCCTCTAGGTGGGTTTAGGGCACCGCCAAGTCCTTAGAGTTTTAAGCGTTTGTGCTCGTAGTTCTCAGGCGGATGCTTTAGTAATGTAAGCATCTAGATTTAGGGCTAAGCATAGTGGGGTATCTAATCCCAGTTTGTCTCTTAGCTTTCGTGGGTTATAATAGGTCTTTAATAATGCTAGGATCATTTTTATGGGGGTTTTAGGTACATCTTATGCTTATGACAGCTTGGTTGCACTTTGGTCCTAGTTTAATAAGATAGCATATCCCCACTCTTTACGCCGAATACCATTAATTTGGGCCTCTTGTATGACCGCGGTGGCTGGCACAAGATTTACCGGCCCTAAATTACTATAACTAAGTCAAGCTTTCGCTTATTGCTTAAAGTTAATTACTGCTGAGTACCCGTGGGGGTGTGGCATAGCAAGGTGTTATGGGCAACATGTGTGGTGTGCCTGATACCAGCTCCTCTTACCTGAGTTGTAAGGTTTTGAGGGCATTTACACTGGAGCGCTGATACTTGCATGTATATGTTTAGTAATAATTAATGGTAAGGTTAGGACTAAGTCTTTTGTCTTCGGGTAGAAGCATACCATCTTGGCATCTTCAGTGCCATGCTTTATAATAAGCTACGAAGAC